TTGGTCTGTTCCTCGGGCTTGAAATAAAATATAAATCTTTGAAGTTTAACTAGGGCTCAGCGAAATGGAAAAATCGGTTCTTTCTGTTCCTACCGTGCCTTGCCCGGTCTGGAGAAGCGCCAGAGCGGTGACACTAGTGACGTTGGGCTTCGAGCGAGGGTAATACCCTTGCACTTTGAGAATAAAATATCTTAGGACAGCGGGGGGATTCGACGTTGCGTTTAAGCGTCTGAAAACTCTTGTATCTTGTTTGAAGGTTCGAGAGAGTATCGTAATGCTGGGAACGAACAATTTTAATTGGGAGAGAGTAACGCTGGAGGCACGCAGCAAGGACGAGCAAGTAACTCGAATTTAGGAGAGGGACGCGTGGATCTAGGGCTCCCGCCCCTGGGATGTGCGCAGCAACTTCTTACCGCTAGTGATCCACGAAGGGATCTCAAGTTTGGGTCTTAGATTTAGGGGTTTATCCCCTAAAAGGGCTCGCCCCGAAAAATAAGAACACAGGGGGCTCGCACCTTTTAGGGTTTTTTCTTTAGATTTGTCATAAATTTTCTTAACACGCTGCTCCTAGCTTCGAATTTTCTCTTTACCGAAGTCTCTTAGGCTTAACCTCGTATTTCAAGAAGTTCGTCTTAAAAAAGCTCTCACCCAAAACCCGCTGGGTGTTGTAAAACTCGAAGAGTTTGGGACATCCCTCGAAAGCTAACCTGAATTCTCTATCAACTTATAAAACATTGCGTCTTTCTTTCCGGTGTTAAAAAGACAGACGTTCCACTCCGATCATAACCAAAGCTGACATTCAAGCCTTATCTTTTCTAATTTTCCTTCAAATTGGCGTTCCTAGACGTCAGACGGTCTCACGCTTTCTTACCGGGCACATGACACCAGATTTGTCCCTCTTTTTATATTCCTCACTTTCTTTTAATCGACTACCTATCTCTGCGCTAAAGAAAATAAAGTCGTTGCATTAAGATATTGTCTCTCGTTTAGGTGTTAAAAAGACAGACGTTCCACTCCGATCATAACCAAAGAATTGCAGTCTAGCCCATATCTTTTACAATTTACGACCAAGCACCGCAACGTTAACACATTGCTTTGTTTATCTTTCACCACTTGAGCTCGCTTGCTACGGTTGCATCGAATAATTCTCACGCGTTCCGCTTAGCGTTAAAAATTTATACTCTCTGTTTTGTCTTGGTCTCTTGGCGATGCGTGTCCTCTCCGTTTGGAGGTTCCGCTCGTCAACCTTCAAGTTCTCTTTTTTTTTGTTTTGTTAACCTTTTACTCGGTTGTACAGCAAGCTGTACAAAGGACTTACTACGAAGAGGTAGGCAAATGTGAATAATGTGAAGAAGCTTCCGGCTGCGCTTGTTATGTCTGTAATTTCTTTTGACCCAAGCCAGCCCAGAACGAATAAGCCTCCTATGAAAGAAGCATAAAAGTGTGGTTCAGCTTTGCCTTGGCTTAAGAATGGCTGTAAACCTAAACCTATGAAAAACAGTAACACAGCTAAAATACCAATTCCTTTATCGGGGATGCTTCGTAAAATAGCGTAAACTGGTAAGAAGTACCATTCTGGCACGATGTGAGCTGGTGTACTGTATGGATTTGCTGGGATGTAATTGTCGGAATGGTTGAGAGCCTCTGGAAAGAAGAAGGCTAACACGATCATAGCTGCTCCAATAATTAGAACTCCCAGCAAGTCTTTAATGATGTAGTAGGAACCAAATGGAACTTTTGCTACTGAATTTATAGAGAGTGGATTTGTACTTCCATAGCTATGGAGAGCAGCTAGATGAGCGATGCTTAAACCGGCTAGGACAAATGGTAAGAGATAGTGAAAGCTGAAGAAGCGGTTTAACGTTGGGTTGCTAACGCTAAATCCTCCCCATAAATAATAAACAAGATCGGTACCAACTATTGGCACAGCACTTACCAAACTGGTGATTACAGTAGCGCCCCAGAAACTCATTTGTCCCCAAGGTAAAACGTATCCTATGAATGCTGTTATTACCATTAATAGAAGTATTACGACACCACTAATGTATAGTAACTCGCGTGGTTGCGATCCGCTGTTGTAATACAAGTTTCGGAATAAATGCAAGAATACGGCTACGAAGAATAAGCTGGCGCCATTCATGTGAAAATATCGAATTACAAATCCATAAGGTACATCAACTGTTAAATGAATTACGCTGTAGAATGCCAATGAAGTATCTGGGCAGTAATGCATAGCCAAAAGAATTCCTGTGACAATTTGGCTAGCTAAAAGTAAGCCGGAAAGACTGCCCATGTTCCAAGAGTATTTTAGGTTGCAAGGTGTTGGGTAGGCTTCAATGTGTTGGTAATAAAGCTGTAGCATATTATTCTTTTGATGTAAACGCATTTGTTTCTCGTGTGATATTCACCTGCGCGCCATCTATGGCTAGCATGTATAAACTTATCTCATAGTGAAAAGCTAGGCAAAGACCAAACCTTTTCTTAATTATAGGTTATCTTTGCTGTTTTCTTTCTGTTCGCATCGCTGGTTTGTCACCTCTTCGTTGATAGTTATCATAGAAGTCAAGCTTTTTGCCGTTGCGCGCCTACGTTTCTTTATTGAAGGCGTCCGTCCCAGAAAAAGAGGAATAACATTCGTATTTTAATTCTTTGTGGTTTTTTCCACGTAAATAACGCCTTGAAAGTTTTTCCTCTAAAGCTGCTTAGGGTCTCTTCGTCCCTTGCGCGTATGCCTGCATCTGCACAAGCATTTCAAATTCACAGCGTTTCAGATAGAGACAGACGAGCAGTCGTTAAGCCATTCATGCTGGACACCATTTAAATGTCAAGGAATTTCGCTACCTTAGAGCCGTTAGAGTTACAGCTGCCGTTTGCTTAGCCTTTGGGCAGGCTTCAGACTTTTTACTTAAATATTAATTTTTGCAAAGTCCTGTGTTTTTGGGAAACAGTCGTTGCTCAATACCTTTAAGATGCTAGCACCTTAAATTTTTTGCCGAGTTCCTTTACCTGAATTTAAGCCTTGTTACGACGAACCTGTGTTGGTTTGCGGTACAGTTATTTTACAGCAATACCTATGGTCGATATTCTTACACTTTGCAATGCGTTGGTTGTATTCGACCAATCATAAAGATATTGGAATGTTATACCTTATATTTGCCTTTTTTGGCGGTCTAGTCGGAACTGGTCTTAGTGTGTTAATTCGTCTTCAATTAGCCACAACTGGAACTGGAATTTTACAAAACAATGGACAATTATTTAATGTAATTGTCACTGGACATGGTGTTATTATGTTGCTTTTCATGGTAATGCCAGCATTGTTTGGAGGATTCGGAAACTATCTTCTTCCCCTAATGATAGGTGCTCCTGATATGGCTTTTCCTCGTCTAAACAATATTAGCTTTTGGCTCAACCCATTTGGATTCCTCTTGCTTTTGGTTTCTACTTTGGTAGAGCAGGGGGCTGGAACTGGTTGGACTCTTTATCCACCTTTGAGCGTTCAAGGAAGTGGAAGCAGCATTGATCTAGCTATTTTGAGTTTGCATTTGAATGGATTGAGCAGTATTTTAGGTAGTATTAATGTATTGGTTACTGCTAAAGGTCTGCGTGCCCCAGGTATGTCTCTTATCCAGATTCCTCTCTTTGTTTATTCTATGGTATTTACAGCTATTCTTGTAATTCTCTCTGTACCAGTTTTGGCAGCTGCTCTAATTATGCTTTTGACAGATCGTTCCCTTAACACAGCCTACTTTGTTGATTCCGGAGATTTGTTATTGTATCAGCACTTATTCTGGTTTTTCGGTCATCCAGAGGTCTATATTTTAATTCTTCCAGCTTTTGGTCTTATTAGCAGCATTATTAGTTTTTTCAGTAACAAACCAGTCTTTGGCGTCACAGGAATGATTTGCGCAATGGGTGCTATCGGTTTGGTCGGTTTCTTAGTGTGGGCTCACCATATGTACGTTGTCGGTATGGACTTGGACACTGTTGCTTATTTTACTAGTGCTTCTATGATTATTGCTATTCCAACTGGTATGAAAGTATTCAGCTGGATGGCTACTGCTTATGCTGGTAAAGTGTACTTTAGTGTTCCTATGCTCTATGCTTTTGGATTTTTGGCTTTGTTCACAATTGGTGGTGTTACCGGCGTAGTTTTAGCCAACGCTGGTGTAGATACCGCTGTTCATGACACTTATTACGTTGTCGCTCACTTTCATTACGTGTTAAGCACTGGTGCTGTGTTTGCTATCTTTGCTGGTATGTACTTCTACAGCAATCTTATGTTTAACTTGGGTTACGATGAAAACAAAGGTACTGTTCAATTCCTGTTGTTCTTCTTAGGTGTTAACTTGACTTTCTTCCCTCAGCATTTCTTGGGTTTGGCTGGTATGCCTCGTCGTATGTTCGATTACGCTGACGCCTTCACTGGTTTAAATTTACTGTCTTCTTATGGTGCTTTGGTTAGTTTTACTAGTCTTTTGTATGCAGGAACAGTCTTTACCCCTGCTCCAGCACTTTACCAGAACCGCACCAGTACTAGTCTTGAGTGGTTGTTGCCAGCTACTCCAGCCTTCCATACTTTCTCTGAAGTTCCAGTACTTCGCGTAGCTTAATCATGTCGCTTTATCTTTTTATGTTATTTTTGCAGCCTCTTTCTTTATCTTTTGTTTCACGCTCTTTTTCTAAGATTTCCTCTCTTATGATGTCTTTTGCTACTCTTTGGTCGGCCGTTTACATGTGGTTCACAAGTAACGGTGCTAATCAGACTTTTTATCAAGTTGTTTCTTGGGGGTCCGATTGGTCTACATTCGGTGTTTGTTACACTTCTTTGTATATTTCATTACTTTGCGCTTTTATCTTTCCAATTTGTGTAATTTTAGTTCAAGGCTATCGCGCGTTGTCAATTTTAATATGTATTCAGACTGCGGTATCTCTGTCAATAGTGAGTTTGCATATGTTAGCTTTTTATGCACTGTTTGAGAGCAGTCTTCTTCTTTTTTTTATCCTTATTGGTCGTCGCAAGTACGGTAGCCTTTCTGCTGCTTATAATATCTCTATTTATACTTTTATTAGTGCTTTGGGATTCTTAATCAGCGCGTTTTGGCTAAATTGGAGCTTTGGCAGCGTATGTGCTCTGCTTCCAAATGAAGAGGCTAATAGTTTCGTTGCTTTTGGTATATTCATTTTGCTTTGGGTAAAAGCACCTCTTGTACCTTTTCATTTGTGGCTGCCAGAAGCTCACGTTTACGCCCCTACAGCTGGTAGTGTCTTACTAGCTGGAGTTCTACTAAAAATAAGCATAGTAGGTCTTCATGTGTTTTTCCTGCCTATTTGCGCTAGTAGCATAGTCAAAGCTTTCCCTTTGATTTTAAGCATTTGCTTAGGCAGCTTTATATTCAGCAGTTTTAGCACACTAAAGCAGATAGATTTAAAGAAAATAGTAGCCTACAGTAGTATATCTCACATGGCTATAGTGTTTTTGTCGTCTGCTACTAATTCCGGTCTAGGTATTCAAGGAGCTGTGCTATACTGCATTGCTCACGGTTTGATTTCCCCCGGGCTATTCTTATTAGTAGGCATTCTTTACAAGAATACCAACACTAAGCTTGTTTTTTACCTGCGAGGACTAAGTCAACAAGCTCCTGTATGGTGGTCTGTTTGGGTTTTCTTTATGCTAGGAAATTTGGCGTTTCCTTTATTCCCAAATTTCATAGCTGAAGTGGTATGTTTAAGCGCTCTTTTTAAGAACCATGAGCTTTATGCTTACGCATTTATATTTTTCAGTTTCGTTGGGACTGTATATAGCAGTACTGTGTTAGGTCGTCTTAAAGGAGGGGTATCCAGTCAGTGCGTTGACGCTTCTCGTTTAGATGTGATCTCTTGGAATCCATTAGTTTTGGCTACCGTTGTGACGGGTATAGGCTATATGTAAAGATTAAAATTAATGTGGGAAAACTTATGGTACTTAGACATTCTTATTAATGTTTTAATAATCACTATATTTGGTTTAATAAGTTGTAGTAGCTCTGCAACAAAAAGCTACGACTTGAAAGGATGTTTTATAATATCTATGGTAGGCGGAGTTTACGACATACCTTCAGCTATTTTATGGTGCTTGGCTAGCCTTTCTATCTTGAATTTCAATGGTTTCTTTGCTAGTTTGTTTTTAGTTTTTACTTGGATTTCAAACTTGTTTGCTATGCAGAGCTTAAATTTTTTAGGTATATATTTGGCTTTTGAAATGCAATCTTTATGTCTGTTAGTCTTAGGAAAGATAACAGCAAATGAAAACCAGCGCTGGTTCGCTTACCGAGGGTTGCTCAAATATTTAGTTCTTAGTTTGATAGCCGGAAGTATTTTTATCTTTCACGCTAGCAGCAGCTACTTGCAATCCGGCGTCATGATCTCGGATTCATTGGTTACCTATGTGTTTCTTTTGTTTAAACTTGGAGTGGCACCGTTTCACATGTACACGTTGGAGCTGTTTTCAGTTGTTTCTCGACACGTAGCTTTTGTTTTTTCTACGTTACCCAAACTAAGCGTGTTGTACTTGATATCAAACTCAAATATTGGTTCAGAGTGCGTGTGGTGGGGATTGATTTCCTTATGGTTGGGTAGTATTAGTCAGTACCAAAGCGTTTTTGTTCGTTCTATCCTTTTATACAGCTCTGTAGCAGAAATAGGTTTAGTTTTGCTTGTTCTTCAAGAAGGATTTTCTTGGGAAGCCTTTTCTTGGGTCTCAATCTACTTCCTCAGTCTATCTGGAGTATGGCACGCTAACTCAAAGTTTGTAAGCGCTATTTCTGTAGCCTCAATAGCTGGACTGCCCCCGTTTTTAGGATTTATAGGTAAAGCACAAATTTTGAAATCTTTAGTGTCCATTAACTTAGGAATACTAATATTTAGCAGCATTTTAGCGGCCACAATATCCTTTATTGGATATTTACGTTTGATTCGACTAATGTACCTTGTGTCACCCGTTAAATGGAAAAATAACAAAGATAGCTCTTTTATAAATTGGAGCACTTGGATGCTAACAGTAGGTACATTGCCTATGGTTTACTCTGTTTAAGCCGTCCTAATTCGATATGAGTTCTTTCTATGGACGGGTAAAAGCTACGCTAGGGATAACAGGCTTATACGCCCATAGAGCATTATCAACGGGCGTGTTTGGCACCTCGATGTTGGATCATCGCATCCTTGAGCTGCAGAAGGTTCAAAGGGTCGGACTGTTCGTCCGGGAACGCGGTACGTGATCTGAGTTCAAAGCGTCGTGAGACAGTTTGGTTTCTATCTTTGTGCGTAAATAAAATAAGGGGTTTCATACCGTACGAAAGGATTGATGTGACTAAAATCTCTCACAACAGTGACATTTAACCCATTTTTTATAACAATAGGTCATAGAACCCAATAGTGATATTTAACCAGAGATAAATCTCGTACCTTTTGCAGCATGGGCCAGCGATTTAATATAAGAAAAGGTTTTGATAAAAGAGTATCGGCTAATTGTGTGCCAGCAGCCGCGGGAATACACAGGATGCCAGTGAAAAGTTACATCTTGGCTTCGTCGTTCTTACGTAAGTTTTGCCAATTCAACAGTTAAACGTTAAAGTAGAGATTAAATTCTGTTAGATTTCGTAGAGCGCCTGAATAAGTTGAATAAAGCGAAATAAACTAAGGAACGAGAACTAGGGTCGCTAATCGGATTAGATACCCGTGTAGTCCTAGTCGTTAATCCTCATGAAAGAGAGCCTAGTGATATTGTCTATGACACTAAACTAGAGGTCCTGACAGCGTTGAGTTTTCGCGGTGGAGCTTGCCACTTAATTTGTCACTACGCAGAAACCTTACCATGATAAAAATCAAATAGCGTGTTTCTATTAGCAGTTTACTTTCTATTTTTTAGCGCAATAGCTAATGGCTTTTTTGGTCGTTATTTAGGAGTGCGAGGATCTCAACTCTTAGGTCCGTCTGCTCTCTTTTTGGCCTTACTATGTTCCGGAACAATTTTTTATGAAGTATGCATCCAAGGATGCAGTACTAATATAAAACTGTTTGAAAACTTTGTTTATTCAAATGAGTTAAATGTCTCGGCCAGTTTTCTGTACGACCCTCTAGCTGCTACCATGACTCTGACAGTAGTATGGATATCATGCGCTGTGCACGCTTATCAAAATCTGTACATGCGCGGGGACGGCAGCCAGACCTTGTTTACTTCATATTTATCTGCTTTTACTGGATTTATGTTAATTCTCGTGGCCGGTCAAAATCTCGTCATGCTTTTTATAGGATGGGAAGGCATAGGGGTTTGCAGTTATCTTCTAATTGGATACTACGGAAGTCGAGTGAGCGCTGTAAAAAGTGCCAACAAATCTCTTATAGTAAACAAAATAAGCGATGGTTTTCTTTTGGGGAGCATGCTTTACCTATGGTTTTACACTGGCAGCTTTTCATACTGCTCCCTTGCAACGTTTCAAATTCCCGACGTCGTATCGATTCTTGTGCTTTTAGGAGCTATAGGAAAAAGCTCCCAGCTGTTTTTCCACGTGTGGCTAGCAGATGCCATGGAGGGTCCCACACCTGTTTCAGCTTTAATTCATGCCGCAACTCTTGTAACAGCCGGAATTTATGTTCTTTGTAAACTCAATTTGCATTCTCAAAGCGCTGTAGGCATATTAGGGGCAGCAACTGCTTTAATGGGTGGACTGTTTGGATTAGCCGCTAACGATCTTAAACGAGTCATAGCGTTCAGCACATGCAGCCAGTTAGGCTACATGATGGCGGTACTAAGCACCTGCGATGATGGGGCAGATTTTGCTATGGGTCATTTAGTTTCTCACGCTGGATTTAAAGCTACCCTTTTTTTATCGGCAGGTTTATCTATAGCTAAAGAAAACAACAACTTTTTAAACCGATATGGATCACGACAAGGATCTCCTACATTAAGCTTAAATCTACTAGGATTTCCCGAACTCGGCGGTTTCTATAGCAAAGAATCGATACTAAACAATGCGTATATTAATCAAGGTGTAAGCATAATACTAACTTTAGCTACTTTTCTAACCGCATTTTATACCTCTAAAGTTCTAGCTCAGCTTTATTTATTCCCGTATGGAAATGGTCGACAACAAAAATCTTTTGACATTGATGCAACTACACTGATATGCTTTGGATTACTTCTCTCAGAAATGTTGCTTCGCATATTCACTGGTAGCTCTCTTTCACAAAATATGACAACAAATTTACCGGCGCACATAAAAAATTTGCCATTTTGGGTAGCTCTTTCAGGTGCGTTGTCAGGCTTAGCTACCACAAATCTCTTTTCGTCAAATTTCATGCGATTTTTTGGCAATCGAGGTGGGTTTGACGTCTTTTATGCTCGAAAATGCTCCAACGTGTTTTACCATAATGCTTATGTGTCTTATACTCTTCTAGATCGAGGATTCTTAAAACTATATTAATTTCGCTAAGAAAAATAGGTAACCATTAGCGAAAAGTACAGTGATGGAACAAAAAGACGAATAAAAAAAAAGAGTAAGCAATGTCAATATAGGTACCTCTTCTTAAGTTTAGAACAAATTCAGCAGCGATACTCAAAGAGAGTATTGCATGGCTGAAATGACATCTATTTCATTTTTAGTTTCCAACAAGTCACATGATCTCATAGCATGGGCTATAGGCGTGCTACATGTCAAATATTTTCAATCGGATTTGAGACTGCAAAGTTTCAATAAAGCAGGAATCGCCTGTAATCAGGTGAAATACAACCTGGTGAAAATTATCGCTCTTCGTGCACACACTGCCCGTCACATCCGGAAACAACTTAACATCCCTATACTTTTGTTGCTGATAGCAGTAAAAAATACAAGATGCACGTCGAATTTGGATGAAGTCGTAACAAGGTTTGAGTAGGGGAACCTGCTCAGGAAAATGTTCATAAAAAAGCTAAGTACTATTAAAAAGGCGATGTTGGCTTAGAAGCAGCCATCTAAAGAACGCGTAGTAGCTCTGCCTTTGAGTAACTGTGCTCAAGATACGCAGAAAAAAAGCCACCGAAACCCTCCTAAACTAAAGATAAACCTTTCGTGAAGTGTCAAAAGTAAGACACATAGCGAAAAGGTTGTGTGTCAAAAGGAAAAGAGTCCAACGGATAGGTTAAGGTTCAAAAGGAGATTATAATAATTCCAAAATTCTTGTGCATCACTAGGAAGTTGGAACGTTAACATTCAGCGCTTTCCAATCTTTATGATTAGCTAATTTTATCTAAGTTTAGCCACAATAGTCTCAAAGGACTATCGTTTTACGCAGCAGTAAGTCATATTGGACAATCGTTACAGACGGATCCAGCAACTCCCACAAAATACATAGCTTAGCGGCCAAAGCCCTGGTTTCATAAGCCAGCGATCGACAGTTCGAGTCTGTTTGTATTTAATCTTATATTAGACTCGAAGTTGAGCGAGCTACAAATGGACAGGTTTGAAAAATTAGAAATTGATCAAGACCGGCCGGGTTTCTGTCGCAATAGAATCCGTTGATTTATTTGTAGAGGTGAAAGGCCAATCATGCTCAAAATAGCTAGATTTCTGCGAAATACATGTAGGTGTAGCGAAAAAAACTGGATAAAAAAGGAACAGGTAGCAGAACATTCTTAAGAAATAAGAATAGCTAATGCTGGCATTAGTAACAAAAGCGACGATAGGGTTTGTTAAGTGAACACAGAAGATAAAATACAAGCAAATACTGATTTTGGCTAAAGCAAACTAATTTGTGTTTTAGCGAAAACCATAAAAAAATGAATTTAAACATAATTATGACCGTACTTCCTCTACTAGTCTCTGTAGCTTTTTTAACTCTGTCCGAACGAGCAGTTATGGGAAGCTTACAACGCCGAATGGGGCCAGCCGTTTCAGGCGCTTTCGGTACACTGCAGCCTTTTTGGGACGGACTTAAATTGGCTGTAAAAGAGCCAATTTTGCCAGCTAACGCAGCAGCTGGGATATTCTACGCAGCTCCGCTCATATGCATATGCATATGCGTTGCCTCTTGGTGCACGTTGTTGTTAACTGACCTTTCCATAGGAGGACTCTTCCTACTGCTGCTCAGCAGCTTAGCAGTATACGGAGTGCTACTAGCTGGATACTCATGCAACTCAAAATACGCATTTCTAGGTTGCCTTCGAAGCGTTTCTCTAATGATAAGCTACGAACTAGTAATAAGCGTAGTAATTCTTTGTGTAATACTTGAAACACGAGACGGTAACGGCTTTCCGTGCTTAAACTTAACAGAAACAGCCAGCCAAACAAAAATTATTCTCATACCAGCTGGACTGCTCTTCTACATTTGCTCACTAGCAGAAAGCAAACGAGTGCCGTTTGACTTGCCTGAAGCAGAAGCTGAATTAGTCGCCGGCTATAATGTAGAATACAGCAGTCTAGGGTTTGCAGTATTTTTCGTCGCGGAATACGGAAACACTCTGCTTATGGCAGCTCTTATAAATATATACTTTTTAGGAAAACTCAATAGCGCTCTTATAGCAGCTATATTTGTTAGTTTCATTTGGGTACGCGGAACGCTACCACGTTATCGCTATGACATGTTCATGCAGATAGGCTGGAAAAGCTTACTTCCAGTCGCTTTAGCTCTATATCTTGCACAAGCAAGCTTAGGTTACTAATATAAAATAAAAAAAGAGAACTTGAAGGTTGACGAGCGGAACCTCCAAACGGAGAGGACACGCATCGCCAAGAGACCAAGACAAAACAGAGAGTATAAATTTTTAACGCTAAGCGGAACGCGTGAGAATTATTCGATGCAACCGTAGCAAGCGAGCTCAAGTGGTGAAAGATAAACAAAGCAATGTGTTAACGTTGCGGTGCTTGGTCGTAAATTGTAAAAGATATGGGCTAGACTGCAATTCTTTGGTTATGATCGGAGTGGAACGTCTGTCTTTTTAACACCTAAACGAGAGACAATATCTTAATGCAACGACTTTATTTTCTTTAACGCAGAGATAGGTAGTCGATTAAAAGAAAGTGAGGAATATAAAAGAGGGACAAATCTGGTGTCAAGTGCCCGGTAAGAAAGCGTGAGACCGTCTGACGTCTAGGAACGCCAATTTGAAGGAAAATTAGAAAAGATAAGGCTTGAATGTCAGCTTTGGTTATGATCGGAGTGGAACGTCTGTCTTTTTAACACCGGAAAGAAAGACGCAATGTTTTATAAGTTGATAGAGAATTCAGGTTAGCTTTCGAGGGATGTCTCCAAATCTTCGAGTTTTACAACACCCAGCGGGTTTTGGGTGAGAGCTTTTTTAAGACGAACTTCTTGAAATACGAGGTTAAGCCTAAGAGACTTCGGTAAAGAGAAAATTCGAAGCTAGGAGCAGCGTGTTAAGAAAATTTATGACAAATCTAAAGAAAAAACCCTAAAAGGTGCGAGCCCCCTGTGTTCTTATTTTTCGGGGCGAGCCCTTTTAGGGGATAAACCCCTAAATCTAAGACCCAAACTTGAGATCCCTTTGTGGATCACTAGCGGTAAGACATTGTGCGCACGGCCAACCCTGCGAATCTATCGTCGACTCCCTCATCTTGCGCACATCCCAGGGGCGGGAGCCCTAGATCCACGCGTCCCTCTCCTAAATTCGAGTTACTTGCTCGTCCTTGCTGCGTGCCTCCAGCGTTACTCTCTCCCAATTAAAATTGTTCGTTCCCAGCATTACGATACTCTCTCGAACCTTCAAACAAGATACAAGAGTTTTCAGACGCTTAAACGCAACGTCGAATCCCCCCGCTGTCCTAAGATATTTTATTCTCAAAGTGCAAGGGTATTACCCTCGCTCGAAGCCCAACGTCACTAGTGTCACCGCTCTGGCGCTTCTCCAGACCGGGCAAGGCACGGTAGGAACAGAAAGAACCGATTTTTCCATTTCGCTGAGCCCTAGTTAAACTTCAAAGATTTATATTTTATTTCAAGCCCGAGGAACAGACCAACCCCGTGAGGGATCAGGTGGTATGTGATTTTTCCGTAAATACAATCGAAATCGCATGGAAAAATCGGAAACCTGTCCCGTCCGTGCTTAAGCACGGGGTGGAGAAGTGCTTGTGCAAGATATAGAGCTAAAGCGACTGGAAGTAAGCTT